AGCTAATTGGAGCTATAGAACAAGATATTATTGTCCCGGATCTACGTCAGGATACTGACGGCATTCATACAGAGACCGACCCATCAATGATTTTCGAGAGAAGGATCGGCACGGCAGTTTTACCGGACCAGCTAGTAACAGGTCGAGCGAATAGAAGCCCCAATTATATTCTGGAAATGCCATCAGAACAAAGAATGATGGATTTGCTTATCCTAGCTTCTCGGCACTCCGGAGAGTGCGTTGCTTCCATTCTATTCCAGGACTACCGGGAAGTAGTGGGTGGGTACATCTTTATCCTCGTCCCCGGCTATTTCGCATTGATATAAGCAATGACGAGCAACGTTTCACTCATTCCTGACGAAGTGTCAAAGTAAGCCCTTAGATTATAAAAATAAGGATCTCCTTGGGTAGGATTTGAACCTACGACCAATCGGTTAACAGCCGACCGCTCTACCGCTGAGCTACCCAGGAACAATGCGGAGAATTCAATCCTATGTACACTCGAAGACTCTTTTTCTTCGGACCGACCTATGACCAGTGCATGAACCGTTGCGTTGGACGGAGCTTTCTCCGGAACTTCGCGTACACCCTAACCTCTATTATACGGAGAAGGGGTAACGATAGCAATCCCTTTCGCCCCCCCGTCGTTTGCCTACCCTTTCTGACTGACTAAAAGGTATGTGAAAAAAGATGATGGAGTGAATGATTCTGTTTCGAAATAAAAACTAATGAAAGATTCTTTCTATTCCATTAATATTCTTATTAATAATTAATAATCTGTCTCAATTGATTTTGATTTGATGTAAATTTTTCTTTGTGTCATGTCATCATTATTATGTATTATATAAAGGATTACGCATCATAGGCATAGGCATTTCATTTCATTTTTTGGAGAAAAATAGAGACCGAAGTATGAACGGAAAGAAACCTAAATATAAGCAAAAACAATTGATACCGAAAGGATTCTATTTATTATTGGAGAGGATGCAGAAACCTCAACAGAACCCTCATTGGGAGAAAGCTTGTTGGGATAAAGATCATCAATTTTTATTGAATAGATATTTATTGAATTTATGGACAAAATGGAATTTGGGATTGTTAACTGAAATCTTTTCCAATCGAGAACACAAGCTCTTCGACTTTCTATTTATCATTTGTTCCAATTCTTCACATCGAATCCATATATTCAATTTAGTGTTACTTTTCGTATCACTAATCTTTCCATATCGTTCGAGTAAGAAAAGTGTGGTAGAAACAAACTATTTACATTTGTCAAAAAGAGTTTCTGTTACTCGTATGAACCACAGTAAATGTGAACGGGGAATGCAAGGCGAATCGAATACTTTTACTTTTAAAAAATATGCTTGTAAGAAAGATAATAAGAGAGATAATAGAATAATCTCCGAAGAGGATAAAGCAGCTATTAATAACCATTTTCTACTCCCGTTTCTGAGGAGGTGATCCTATTACGTCAAAAAAAACTTTTTCACTTTTTTTATTACGGATTGAAATATTGCCGTGGATAAATGTTTCAAGCCCGTTGATCCTATTCGGGCTATATTACGGATTTGTTGCAACATTACCTATCGGTCTTCCTCATATCTTACTCGTAAGAACCTTTCTTTTAGGGAAAGATTCTAATGCTAGATTAGCTATTGGAACTTCAATTGTAGGACAACTGGTAATCATTTTATCGGTATACTATTTGCATCTCTATGTCATGTTAGTGAAACCTCATGCAATAACTTTGCTAGTTTTACCGTACATGTTATTTTATTGGCATCGTCTTTTATGTCACCGATTGCAAAAAGAAAAAAGACCAATAATTGATTATCATTTTATGCTTATGCGTGCAAAAATAGTTCGGAAATCTGATGATACTCAATTTGTCTATGAAGGAAGAACATTAACATTTTTGGATATTATTATCCTTTCATTATTCAATCCTGTTCTGTTACCAAGTCCTGTATTAGCAAGATTAGCTAAACTCTTTACTTTCCGTTATAGCAATAAATTTTTATTTGTAATAAGTAGCCTTTATGGCTGGTGGTTGGGTGGTTCCATTTTTCCCGGAATTTTGGCCAATTTTATTTCCGTTTTAAAACCCGATTCAGATACAGATAATAGACTTTCTTATTTAGTAAAGATTCTTTTTGCTCGAACTTCCCGTATCATTTATATAGCTCTCTGTCTATTATATTTGGGTAGAGCTCCTGTACCTCTCTTTGATAACAGGATATATTCTAATTTTGAAAAAAAGGAAGCTAAAAAGTTATCGTGGTTAAAAAAGTGGCCTACTATCTTATTCGATTACCGAAAATGGGTCCGACCATTCCGATATGTCGAGGAGGATCTTTTCTATTTCAAGGCGATGACTCCTATAAAAACAGAGATGTCTCAATATTTTTTTGACACGTGTGTGAGTGATGGGAGACAAAGAATATCTTTCACATCTTCACCCAGTTTGTCAATTTTTGAAATAAATTTCAAGGAATATTTCAATCTTTCGGATATTCCTTCGTCATTCGAAGATCTTTGTCAGAAGGAATGGATTGATACCGAAAAACGGGGAAAAGATTATTTGAATAATGAATTAACGAATAGAATTCGAGCTCTAGACAAAGGATCTTCAATAGAAAAAGTTATTGAAAAAAAGAATAAATTATGCGATCACGGAAACGATATTTTCCTTAAAGGGTTTGATCCTCTTCTGAATAGACAATTACGTGAAGGGGTTGCAATACCAAAATCACCTTGTATTTTGACTGACGATTATTCTCTATGGTGGAAACTTCAATATGCTTGGCAAACAGATGATTTATCTTCAGGTAACTTTACTGGAGTAAAAGAAAATCTTTCTTTCCCTTTAATAGCGGAAATATTACAGATCTTTAAGGAACCCCAACTTCGAGAAATTAAAAAAGAAAAACCTCTATTTTTAAAATTAAGAAACAATGCATTTGATCTTATGAATTTATTCAGTGAAATTCGTTCCCTTAGAATAAAAAGTATAGATTTGATTAGAAAAAAGAATAAAAAACTTAGATTTGTGAAAAGTTTCGCGACACAACCAGATTTTCGTCGGAACCTGATATTAGGATCCATACGTGCTCGAAGACGTAAAGCTTTATTACAAGAATCGTTACAATTGAAAATGCATTCTCCATTTTTTTTAAGAATATTGAAAAAAACTACGTTCTCTTCTCCGGGCATAATAGGCGTAAATGTAAAACCGACTTTTGCACATCCTGAGAAGAAAATGAAAGGATTAATATCCTTTCTTTCGAAAAAGGCTTTTGCTGTAAAAGTAGTAACAAAAGCTAATCGTCTCGCGACGGCAAACAGTTTTGATTTTCCACTTGCTCATTGGGCAAGAGGTATTTTTTTAATCGGCCAATTATACTTTAGAAAATATATAGTATTACCTATATTAATAATATTTAAAACTATTAGTTATCTATTATTATTCCAAACTCAGGAATGGATAGAGGATTGGAATGATTGGAATAAGGAATTTTTTATAGGATGCACTTATGATGGTACCGAAGTTTCGGTGAACAAATTACCATTTTCGTGGCATAGAGATGGTCTTCAAATAAAAATTATAAATCCTTCTCATTTGAAGTGGCGTGATCCTGGATTCGAAACGAATTCATATAGTTTAGCAAAAAATAAAAAAATTGATTATAGTTTTTTAGCAGCCTTGGGATTTCAAACCTATTTACCTTTTGGCAGTAGGAAAAAAAACCCTTCCTTCTTTAAGCCTTTAATTGGGGGATTGAAAAAAAGATGGAAAATAAATATTTTATCGGAAAAAATTACAGAAATCTTTAACAAGTTTTTTCCATTAAAAAAAGAATCAAATATTTATAAAAAAGATATAACAATATTAGATACTCAGCCCAATAAAACTACGAGTAATAATATATCTAGTCTTGAACCAGATAATGAACACAGAACAAATTTTGGGACAAGTAGCAAAATAATTGACGAATTACCAATTGGAATTACAACTAAATGTAATGAAAATTTTTCATCAGCAATTCCAGATCAATCTGGATATAAAGCTCGAACGAATATTGAAGAATTAAGGGATTTCATAGCCCCGGAAAGTAATCAGATTGCAGGAATTACTGAACAGACGACCCATTCTGATGAACTAGAAATTAATATTAATTCAAAAGAGAAGAATGGAGTGTATCCCGGCAATGAGAAAGAACTGAGATCAAGAAAGATATCAATTCAAAATCATCAAATCTTTGTGAATTTTCACAGAAGAAGTATGGAATTAATCGAGGAATGGATCTATTTAATCAAGATTCTTTCAAAAAAAATGAATAGAAATTTTGTAGTTCTTCTTCATCTCATTTGGTTCAAAATACAATTAATAATGGGATTGACAAGAGATCTTTCAACAATTTATAAGAAAATAATATTTTTCATTTCTTGGTCAAAAACGAAGGATAATAAATTTTTCAATAAAGATTTAATCATTTCTAGTAAAGAAATGGAATATTTCAAAGTTCATCCTAGTCAGAATACGGGATTAATATCCCAAGCATATGTATTTCACAAAATATGGCAAATGATAACGATGAATAAGTCTTATTCAGTGGAATCCTTAAGGCACCGGATATCAAATCTCTTTATTGAAAAAAATATTGAAGCTTTTTCGAATGAAGAGGGAATACTCGGTTACAGGAAGCCACGGGATTTGGAAGAGAAGGACTGGAAGAAATGGTTACAATGTTTTCATCGATGTAATGTACCTTTACAGATATGGCGTAAGATTGCACCACGTAGATGGAGAGATAAGGTTACTGAACATTGGCAAATAGAAAATTATTTTTCCGATAATTTTGATAAATATAAATCTTTACGTTCTTATAAAAAAAGTATTTATTCTAAACTCATTGCGGATATGAAAGAGACGGGGAAACTTAATGAACAGTACAAATATAATGTTTTATCTTATAGTTATCTTGCTTCTATAAAAGATTCGGACATTGAAAGATTTTCAATATGGCAAGATGAAAAAGAAATCGTGTTTAATGATCGTATTCAAAAGATACGTAAATATAAATTAGTCAATAATAGAAAGAATAGTGAGTATAAAAGAATTTATAGGAAAAAAAATATTCATTTAAATTCCAATTTATACTCATGGCTATATCCAGAGATTCTAAAAAAATTCAACATTATAGAAATGTATGAATTTCTAACAACTTGTGACTTTAGTTTTATACACGAACCAAAGAGATCTCTTTTAAGGAAAGACAAAGACGATTATGCAAAAAAAAGATCACTTGAGAGAAGAGAATCTCATAAGTATATTGAGCGATGGAATTTGAAATCTGAACAGATAGCAGAGAAAGCGGAAATAGCAGGAAATACAACGAATCTTTTGAATTTCATTAAATTTGGAGTAAATTCAGCTGAAGGAGTCAATTTTCGGTCTCTCTATGAAAAAATATTGAAAAGTATAGTTCTTTTTTATAACTATACTTGCATGGATGGCACAAATAAAATATTCAAAGATTTAGGACATCGTTTACCAGAAGTATTATACGACGAGATTCTGATGTATAAAATGATAAGTATTATATTAAATTTTAAAAGTAGATTTAGAAGAATATCTGATTTCATCCATGAATCTATATTACGCGTAAAAGTTATTGAGAATAAAGAAAAAATAATTATTTCAGATTCATTTAATCTCGAAGATATTTTACCTTCGAAACGTCGTATACAATTGGGAATATGGAATTCCTTATATCTAAAGGAAAATGGAAATCAAGGAGCAGAATTTAATTCTTGTTCCGGGGAGAATAGACGTAACTACGAGGAACCAATAAAAGAATATCGAAAATTTAACGCAAATGAAACTCAAATGATTAAACGGTCTCTTTGGTCCAGCTATCGATTGGAAGATCTGGGTTGTATGAATAGATTTCGGTTTAATACAAATGATGGAAGTCGATTCGCTATGTCAAGAATTTGTATGTATCCCTCAAAAAACGGTTGATAAAAAAAAGAAAAGAAAAAATGTTTGCATTCTTTTTCTCTTTTTCATTCAGTATTTTCGGTTATGAACAATTTTTATCATTATTTATAGCATTCCATCAGGGTGGGTTTCTCTAAATAAAAATTTGGATTATATTTTATGGAAATTACGAACCTTTTTATTATTTATTCATCACTATTTGAAAGAATGTGCTATTTGCCACTACTCAAATAGAATCTTGTTTATTTTCTATGAATTTATCCAGTTTTTTAATAATATTTGAAAAGATGTTATTCTATTTTATAGACGTCTTAAGATATTGAAAACCTTGCTCTTATTTTTGTAAAAAACTATTAATTAGCTACAATCCAAAATTTTTTATTTTTTCCGTCCATCATATAATTAATTTAGGAGCAATTGTTGTTCCTATGGCTAAAAATACATTGATTCGTTCATCTTTGGTTCCCGAAAAACAAACAGGATCCGTTGAATTTCAAATATCCCATTTAACTAATCGAATTTTGAAACCTACCTATCATTTAAAATTGCATGGCAAAGACTATTCATCTCAGAGAGGTTTGTGGAAAATCCCAGGAAAACGTGAACGTCTTTTGGTTCATCTATCTCAAAAAAATTCACTCTGTTATGAAAATTTGATTAATCAATTACGTATTCGCGGACTGAAAAAACGTTAATTTATCTTTTAGAATCTTTAGCTAAGCATCCACTTTAATTATATCAATATGAAGAATGAAAATTTTCTTATTCTTACTCATTTCTGGAATTATTCGAGGGGGAGCGGCATACGACCATGCTCATTACAAAGAGAGATCCCATGATAATAAGTATGGGCCCTCATCATCCATCAATGCATGGTGTTCTTCGACTTATTGTTACCTTAGATGGTGAAGATGTTACTGGTTGTGAACCCATATTAGGTTATTTACATAGAGGAATGGAAAAGATTGCTGAAAATAGAACAGTTGTCCAATATCTTCCCTACGTCACACGATGGGATTATTTAGCTACTATGTTCGCAGAAGCAGTAACAGCAAATGCACCAGAAAGATTGACCAATATTCAGGTGCCTAAAAGAGCTAGTTATATAAGAATCATTATGCTAGAGTTAAGTCGCATAGCTTCCCATTTGTTATGGCTCGGACCCTTTATGGCTGATATTGGTGCATAAACTCCTTCCTTCTACATCTTCAGGGAAAGAGAAATGATATATGATTTATTCGAAGCCGCAACTGGTATGCGAATGATGCATAATTATTTTCGTATCGGGGGAGTAGCCGCGGATCTGCCTTACGGTTGGGTAGACAAAGGTTTAGATTTTTGTGATTATTTCCTACCGAAGGTGGATGAATATGAAAGACTTATTACACGAAATCCTATCTTTTTGAAACGAGTTGAGGGAGTAGGTATTATTGGTAGAGAAGAAGCCATAAATTGGGGTTTATCAGGGCCTATGCCACGAGCTCCAGGAGTAAAATGGGATGTTCGTAAAGTTGATCATCATGAATGTTACGATGAGTTGGATTGGCAAATTCAATGGCAAAAAGATGGAGATTCATTAGCTCGTTATTTGGTACGAATCGGAGAAATGAGAGAATCCGTTAAAATAATCAAACAAGCTTTGGAAGTTATTCCAGGGGGGCCTTTTGAAAATTTGGAAGCTCGACGGCTTGATCAAGTAAATAAATCAGATTGGAATGATTTTGATTATCGGTTCATTGGTAAAAAGCCCTCTCCCACTTTCAAGTTACCCAAAAATGAGCTTTATTTTAGAATTGAAGCTCCTAAAGGAGAATTAGGTATCTTTTTCATGGGAGACGATTCTTTCTTTCCTTGGAGATTCAAAATTCGCCCACCAGGGTTCCTCAATTTACAAATTCTTCCTCAACTATTAAAAGGAGTGAAATTGGCAGATATTATGACAATTCTAGGTAGTATAGATATTATCACGGGAGAGGTTGATCGTTGAAACGGCGGTTAATACAGATATTGAGGAACAAGCTATCAATCTATTCCATAGATTAGGATTTCCAAGAGATTTATTCGGTTTTATATGGATTATCATCCCCATAATCACTCTTGTATTAGGAGTTACGATGGGAGTTCTAGTCATTATATGGCCTGAAAGAAAGATATCTGCAGGGATACAACAGCGTATTGGACCTGAATATACTGGCCCTTCGGGAATTATTCAAGCTCTGGCAGATGGAATAAAGCTACTATTGAAGGAAGATATTATTCCATCCAGGGGAGATTTATGGTTATTCAATATCGGACCGGCTGTGGTGATCATACCAGTTTTTCTAAGTTACTTAGTAATTCCTTTTGGCCACAACATTATTCTAGCTGATCTTGGGACAGGTGTTTTCTTTTGGATCGCTGTTTCAAGTATTGCTCTTCTCGGACCCCCCATGGCGGGATACGGATCAAATAATAAATATTCTTTCTCGGGTGGTCTTCGAGCCGCTGCTCAATCCATTAGTTATGAAATTCCTTTAGCTTTACGTGTGTCATCCATATCCCCACGTGTGATTCGTTGAAATACTAAACCTCTTTCACAAGAGAGTCAATTAAAAGGATGAGATAGTTCTTCCTCTTATCCTAGAAAACTAGATAGTCATATGGGTGAGATCAAACAGCTTATTCATTTGCAGTAATAGGATCAAGTCCCATCCTCTATGTGCGAGAGTGAAAGTATACGGAACGCAGGAAAACTGTGTACCCGGGTTCAAGATTAGTTATCGGGGCCCGACAGCGGGGGCAAAAGATAAAATGTATGAAGTTATTACTATCATACTTAGGATTAGGCAGGAGTAGATGGTCAGGAACACTAAGATACGCGAAAGATTAGTAAAAAAAGCATCTTTTATAGATATTACCAATAATGGGATTAGGACTTGACGTTGGTAGGGACGACCGAGTAGTACTTCCCCAGGACCCCGATCTGGAGTATATCCTTATCTACTAAACGAATGACTATCGGGAACGAAGTAATCCTTCATACAGTTCTCACCTCTCATAAATAAGCATGCGTAAATTCTATCCTATAGAAAATATAAAATATTATTCTACTGAGAGACTTGAGTTAGCGCTAACAAAAAAACTGTAAAGGCTGAGATAGATTCGAAAGCTTATATTGTTATAGCAGACAGAATCTCATTGGTTCAATTGATTATGAAAATTTATCATTAAATTTTTGTTTCTCGATAGCCATCGAGGAGCCGTATGAAGCTAAAGTCTCATGTACGGTTCTGAAATAGAGATGCTAACAGTGATGCTAACATCGACTATGATTATCCGACAGCTTGGGTACAGTTGATATAGTTGAGGCGCAGTCCAAATATGGTTTTCGGGGATGGAATTTGTGGCGTCAACCTATAGGTTCCGTAGTTTTTTTTATTCCTTCCCCGGCGGAATGTGAAAGATTGCCTTTTGATTTACCAGAAGCGGAGGAAGAATTGATAGCAGGTTATCAAACCGAGTACTCAGGTATAAAATTCGGCCTATTCTATGTTGCTTCTCATCCAAACCTATTAGCTTCTTCATTGTTCGTAACGGTTCTTTATTCGGGCGGGTGGAACTTTTCTATCCCTTTCTTACCAGTTTTCGACCACTTAGAATTAAATTCAACTGATGGAACTGGTGAGGTTACCAATATTGCAATAGGAATTACTATTACATTAGCTAAAGCTTATTTATCTTTGTTCATTTCTATCATGGCAAGATGGACCTTACCCAGAGTGAGAATGGACCAATTATTGGATCTTGGTTGGAAATTTCTTTTGCCTGTCGCCCTGGGTAATTTATTATTAACAGCTTCTTTTCAACTTCTTTCACTATAATTTATTTATGTGAATAAGATTCTATAATAAACACATTTATAATTTATATATTTATTCAATCTTATGAGTTGGATAAAAAAAAAAAGAATTTAATAATTTATTCGAGGGTATCTACCATATGTTTTCCATGGTGAATGGACTCCGGGATTATAGTCAACAAGCAATTCAAGCTGCGAGGTATATCGGTCGAGGTTTTATGGTGACCTTGGATCACATGAATCGTTTACCTATGACCATTCAATATCCCTACGAAAAATTGATTCCATCAGAGCGATTTCGTGGACGTATTCACTTTGAATTTGATAAATGTATTGCTTGCGAAGTATGCGTTCGTGTATGTCCAATCAATCTACCTGTTGTTGATTGGGAATTGAAAAGGAACATGAAAAAGAAACAATTGAAAAGTTACAGTATTGATTTTGGAGTTTGTATATTTTGCGGAAACTGTGTCGAATATTGTCCCACAAACTGTTTGTCAATGACTGAAGAATATGAACTTTCGACCTATGATCGTCATGAATTAAATTATGATCAGATTGCTTTAGGACGTTTGCCCATATCAGTGATCAAAGATTCTACAATTCAAGCTATTCCAAGTTTAAATTATTTATCTAAAGGAGTTATGGAAGGACATCTCGATTCAAGAGATGTAACTGATTCTCACACTGAGTTCGATTGAGAAGCGGAAAAAAAGAGGTGGAAAAACAATAAATATAGAGTTTCTTTCTGAATTAACTCGGAATATAATTATATAGAAACAGGGTGATTTTTTTGAGTCAGTGAATAGGATCCTGAAAGAGAGGACTTTCGTTTATTGCGAACATGATCAATTTACCTGAACCAATTCATGAGGCTATTTTTGTCTCCTTAGAGTTAGGTCCCATATTAGGAGGTCCAGGAGTAGTATCGTTCACAAATATAGTTTATTCCGCTCCTCTTTCAGGGTCAGTTTTCGCTTGTATATCCCCTCCATACTTTTTACCGAATGCGGACTTTGTAGCTGCTGTGCAAATCTCGATTCATGTAGGAGCCGTAAATGTTTCAATTGTATCTGCTGTTACGTCAACGAATGAGCCACAATCTTTCCATCTTTCTACATACCGGACTGCAGGAGATGGAATTACTTTAGCACTTTGTATAAGTCTTTTTTTTCTACCGATCATTATGATCCTAAATACATCATGGTCCAGAGTATCCTTAATCGTATTACCGGGTGGGATCGTGGAAGAACCTTTAACAGATGACGTTCAACGTATTGGATCCCATTCATTAACCGATTCTTTGCTTCCATTTGAACTTCTTTCTATAGTTCTTTTGGTTGCTCTAGTAGGAGCTATTACTACGGCTCGCCGAGGGAAAATGTTTGAACTGGAGGAGAGTGAGGTATTACAGGCCAAAGATGATTTTTTCGTTTCATGAGTACTATAAAAACTTTTTATACTTACTTAACTTTTATTTATACTTAAGAACCTTAGGATCCATAAGGAGTTAATTGATCATGCTTGAACATGCACTTATTCCAGGTGCTTTCCTATTCTGTATCGGCATTTACGGATTAATCACGAGTCGGAGTATGATCAGAGCACCTATGTGTCTCGAGTCAATTTTCAATGCAGTTAATGTAAATCTTGTCACATTTTCCAATTTTTTGGACATTCAACAAGTAAAAGGAGAGATTTTTTCCATCTCCATTGTAGCTATTGCAGCTGCTGAAGCAGCTATTGGATTAGCCATTGTTCTAGCTATCTATCGCAACAGAAAATCAATTCGTATTGATCAATTCAATTTATTAAAATGGTAAAAAAAAGTTACAAATCTGGATATATCCTATTTTTTCTTCCTTTTGAAAAGGATATATAAAGATCTGATATGTCATTCCGATTTATTTATAAACAAAATAGAGATTATTTCATATAAAATTCATTTATTTGTTATGCTAGTGATTAATATAAATGATTAAGTTGTATTAAGTAAAGTCTAAAAAATTCGAATCGGTTTCATTCAGAATCGATAAATAATCAAAGTTGTATATTCCAAATATTCATTAATACAAAGATTCATCAAATGGATTTTATCGGTATAATATTGCCATTAGCAATATATCGGTAAAATCTTAGTAAATTTAAGGCTCATGGTATCTCCCGGTATTGTTGGAAATCGATAGATCCAATGGCACATTCAGTAAAGATTTATGATACATGTATTGGTTGTACCCAATGTGTAAGAGCTTGCCTCACGGATGTATCAGAAACGGTACCTTGGGATGGATGTAAGGCTAACCAGATTGCTCCTGCTCCCAGAACAGAAGACTGTGTAGGTTGTAAAAGGTGTGAATCCGCTTGTCCAACAGATTTTCTGAGTGTACGCGTTTATTTGGGATCCGAGACGACTCGCAGTACGGGTTTAGCTTACTGACCGATAGATACTATCGAAAAAGAATGGTTGGCTCTTTATGAAAGGTTTAACCTATTCTTCTAATAAATAGGAATTTGTACTCATTCGATAAAGACCCATACTCAAACAAAATCTTGGGAATGGGTTTTCTGTTCAAAATCCCCCTATCCTCATCACGAGCAACTATCCTTGGCTAACAATAATTGTTCCTTCACCTATACCCGCGGGTTCATCAATCCCATTATTCCCCTATAGGGGGAATAAGATTGTTCGATGGTATACTCCAGGCATTTGCTTGTCAGAGTTCCTTTTAATAACCTATATATTTTGTTATCATTTCAATTTTAATAATCCATTTATTTAATTGAAAGAAGATTATAATTGGATAAATCCCATTGATTTTCATTGGAGATTGGGGATTGATGGACTTTCCATTGGGCTTATTTCATCGACAGGATTCGTTACTACTTTAGCTACTTCAGCGGCTTGGCCAGTTACCCGAAGTCCACGATTATTTTATTTCTCGATGTTAGCAATGTACGGCGGCCAGGTAGGATCATCCGCTCCTCAAGATACTTCACTTTCCTTTTTTATGTGGGAGCCGGAACTAATTCCTGTTCACTTACCTTTGTCCATGTGGGGGGGGAAAAGGCGTCTATACGCAGCCACAAAATTTGTTTTGTACACTGCAGGTGGTTCCATTTTTCTCCCAATAGGAGCTTTAACTATGAGTCTCTATGGATCTGATGAACCAACATTGGACTCTCAAAATTTAGCTAATAAATCCTATCCTATAGCATTAGAAATAGTCTTATACCTAAGCTTCCCCGTAGCTTATGCTGTGAAACTACCAATCTTTCCCTTACACACCTGGTTACCAGATACTCATGGGGAAGCACATTATAGTACATGTATGCTTCCAGCTGGGATTCTCTTGAAAATGGGAGGATATGGACCAATTCGGATTAATATGGAATTATTGCCCCATGCTCATTCCATATTTTCCCCATGGTTAGTAATAGTGGGGGCAATTCAAATCGTTTATGCAGCTCCAATCCCTTTGAGTCAACGTAATTTAAAGAGAAGAATTGCTTATTCATCAGTATCTCATATGGGTTTCGTACCTATTGGTATTGGTTTCGTAACAGATATAGGCCTTAATGGAGCTATTCCACAGATGATTCCTCACGGATTAATTGGTGCTGCCCTCTTTTCTTCGGCAGGAACAAGTTATGATAGAATACGTACCCTTTTCATTAACCGAATGGGGGGAATAGCTGTTTCAATGCCTAAAACATTCACCATGTTTAGTAGCTTTCCAGTGGCATCTCTCGCATTACCGGGCATGAGTGGCTTCATATCAGAATTAATGGTTTCTTTGGGAATGGTTGATAGTCGAAACTACTCCTTTACTTCGAAAATAATTATTACCGTAATAGAAGCAATTGGAATAATCTTAACCCCTATTTACTCGTTGCCCATGTTACGTCAAATGTTCTATGGATATAAGGTTTCTAATGCTCCGATTTCCCACATCATGGATTCTGGACCACGAGAGATTTTCATTCTAATTCGCTTATTGTTGCCTATAATAGGCATTGGTTTTTATCCCGATCTGGTCTTACCCTTGTGGAACAGCAAGGTGGATTTTATTCTATCCTGGGATCTCCGGAAGCGGTAGTTAAGAGTTTGATTACTTCTAAGTAATAAATACAGATTATAAAAATCACTATTTGATTTTCACAATTATTTCAAATAGTGATTTTTATAATTTCATATAATCTCGAAAATTATTTTGATCGACGAAACAAAGTACACTTTAAATTACATCCTGGATTAACTTAACCATCCATGGCTGTGTAAACCTTTTCCTGAGGGATTAACTCCTAAGTAACAAATCCGAGTTGTGGAAAACCCCGAGGAAGCTGCAATTGCTGGTTCTTTACCTCGCCAACTCTTAGTTATTCTAGTATGCATATAAGTTGCAAACATAAGCCAAGTGATTGAAGCCCAAGTCTCTTTGGGATCCCAGTTCCAATAATATCCCCATGCTTCATTAGCCCACACTGCTCCGGAAAGAATACCTAAGGTTAAAAGGGGAGAGCCTAGACTAGTAATTCGATAACTCCAATGATCTGATTGTTAAGTCAATTGGTCTTCACGAGAATTTATAGATAACAGAAAGGGAGTGTTTGGTGAATCGCACTCTCCCCGTTCATAGCTCTTTTCTGAGGAGGACCAGATGGATGAGTCTATACCGGAAGTAATTATTAGGATATCCATATTCTTTTTTGATGTAATGACCGAAGGAGCTATTGCTAATAGGGACCCACGTGAAAGAGTTGCGTGACTGAACATCATCATACTTACATGCATCATTAACCGATGAGATTGTAGAGCAGGCACTAGGACTGCGGATTGCTGCATTTCTCTGGGAACACTTGAAGTAGCAGAACCATGAGTTAACATAGCACTTGGTGCAGTAATTGTACCCAACCAATCATTCTGGCTCCGAATCAGAACCGTATGAATTAAACGGAAGCTCCGTGAAGGAAACATAGGTGACTCATATGAGTTACTTAATGGTGAATGCCCGGGGTAAAGCCAGCGAGTTGATAGAAATCCTGTTATACAAATAAAAGTAATTATCACGCTTCTTCGGCCTAAATTGCTCAGTTTCTTGTTCCTCATATAGATCAATTTTCCCCAATAGGGAAGGGTGACGGAAAAAAGGAGAAAGAGAGGTGTGTGAGCTAATATATGTTCCAAGGTTCTGAGTATCGTAATAATTTAAATTTTTTACATTACATTATTATTCTGGAATGAACTGATTAAAAAATTTCATTTCACAGATTGATTTATTATATTATAAATAAATATATATAAATAAATAAGATGAATAGATCTTTTACAAATGTAAAAAGATCTTAATTTAATAAAGAATCAATCTATTTTATTTCATAGGTGCAAAGATGCCGCCACTCGGATTCGAACCGAGATGCTTTAGCACTGCTTCCTAAGAGCAGCGTGTCTACCAATTTCACCATGGCGGCTCGTCGTAGAACATAATAGCATGCTTTATACTAAAATGTCAAATAACATTATAATTAAATTATATGGTAATCTTAAATATAAACTTTTACTAATTAGAATACTATAATGAATTATTTTGTTGTAACGGAGCATAGCGCAGCTAGGTAGCGTATCATCTTGGGGTGATGGAGGTCGTGGGTTCAAATCCCGCTGCTCCGAGAAGAATCTTTTCGTTGGGCTTCATAACAGAATGAACATCTTTAAACTTGGTGGAGAGGAAGAAAAGAGAAAAGCTATTCTGGATATATAAAGGGAGAAGTATAGAGAAGGATCTTCATATCAAATATTATTATTTATATATATACATATATACATATATAATATTTCATATATAGTTATAGTTTAAAAAATCCATAAATTTGTAAATTAAACTATTCTTTTTTTTGTATGGAAGAATTATTCTTTCCATACATGGGAACATTTTCTTCAGAAGATACAGTATCTTTATCTATATCTATGTCGTAATTCATCTGATTTATGAATGGATTCAATCTCAGATTATTCAGATTTTATTTTGTTGTATAGTAGTAAAAACTATTGGAACGACCAGTTGAAATAGATTGAGCTAGAGGAAAAGCTTTTACCGCAGCCCGATTAGCTTTTTCTGTCCATACAGTTTTACGACTTTTCTTTTTCGATTTAGAAGTACGCTTCTTTGGGACCGCCATAACGAGGAATGCCTCTATATATATGTATATTCTTGCAGAAACATGTATAGTTTGTGTATAGTCATTTTTTTTTAATAATTAAAGGATTTACGCTTAGAAAATAAAGTCTCCCAATACTCTTGATATTGGGAATCGTATCATATGAATAATTTATTCATATAAATCTTTCCCATTTGGACAGATGGAATCCACTACAAATCGAACCAAATCTTGTCGATGTCCTAACTTACGTCATGTTTTCTTTCCAGAACGCTTTTTATGAATGGTAATTCTGTTTTCAAGACGGGACTGCAGAATTCTTCCTTTCACTACTGCACCTCCCAACCAAGGATGTCCAAGATTTATGGTAGATTCATGATAAATCATTAATACTCGATAGATTAATATTTTAGTATTTGGGCTCGAGAGATTTGGTCTCAATGACGCGGAATGACGAACATCATAAAATCTTCCTGGTTCCACTCGGATTTGCTCACCTCCGGTTTCAATTACTGCGTATGCATTCATTACAAAATTGGATTTATAAATAGGAAATGGTTATAGATTGGAAAATCGAAATTAAATGTTAGTAACTGGAGTAGAACAAGTAAATATTTCCTTTCCAATTGTTCCATCCTTCATCAAGTTTTGCTACGAACAACTAATTTTCTGATAGAAATGGAAAATATCTATTAATTAGGGAGATACATGTAAAATCTCATTGCTTTATAATAACTCATTATTTTATAATAATAAAATTTTTTTTAGCAATATTTCAGTTATTTTTTGAATGAATAAAAATCAATTTTATTGATCTAAATTTCATTCGAATAAAGATTTCGAATAAATGGGATATAATTTCATCATTCACTTATTCCCTTTTTTCTTCCCCATATTGTAAATTATAAACCAAAAATGAAATAGTTTCATTCCCGAAAAAATCTTCTATGAAACTAATATATCATGCTTGGATGGTTCCTTTATTTCCACTTATATCCTCCATTCTAATAGGATTGGGATTGTTTTTCTTTCCAAAAGCAACCAAAAATCTTCGTCGTATATATGCTATTATCAGCATTTCACTGCTAGGCACAGCTATGTTCATTCCTCCCCGTCTTTCTTGGCAACAAATTACTGGTAATCCCATTTATCGATACTTATGGTCTTGGATTCACAATAAAAATGTTACTTTGGAAGTAGGTTATTTGATTGATCCACTCACTCCCATTATGCCAGTACCAATTACTACTATAGGAGTTATGGTTACGATTCACAGTGACAGTCATATGCCTCATGACCAAGGATATCTAAGGTTCTTCGCTTATCCCAGTCTCTCCAATGCCCCCATGCCAGGATTGGTTCTTAGTCCCAATCTAATACAAATTCATATCTTTCGGGAATTAGTAGGGATGTGCTCTTATTCATTAATAGGTTTTCGGTTCACTCGACCTAATGCAGCTAATGCTCGTCAAAAAGCTTCTATAACTAATCGTGTAGGAGATTCTGGATCATCATTGGGAATCTCAGGTTCCTATCGGATAACAGGCAGTTCCGAATTTGAAGATTTATCTGAATTATTCAATAAGTTGCTCGCCAATCATGAAGTTAGTTTATTTTTCGCTACCTTCTGTGCTCTCTCCCCATTCCCAGGTTCAGTAGCTAAATCTGCACAATCTCCACTTCATGTATGGTTGCCTGATGCTATGGAAGGACCCACTCCTATTTCAGCCCCTATTCATGCTGCTACTATGGTAGCAGCGGGAATCTTTCTCGTAGCTCGAATGTTCCCGCTCTTCAAAGCTTTACCCCTTATGATGAGCCTAATCTCTCGGATAGGTGGAATAACAGCCCTATTAGGAGCCACTATAGCTCTTGCTCAAAAAGATCTTAAAAGAGTCTTAGCTTATTCTACAATGTCCCAATTAGGTTACATTATGTTAGCCCCAGGTATAGGTTCTTATCGAGCTGCTCTGTTCCATCTTATTACGCATGCTTATTCTAAGGCTCTATCATTTCCTGGATCCGGATCGGTCATTCATTCTATGGAACCTATTGTTGGATATTGTCCCGATAAAAGCCAAAATATGGCTTTTATGGGTGGCTTGAGAAAATACATGCCAATTACAGGAACCACTTTTCTTCTAGGCACACTCTCTCCTTGCGGTATTCCACCTTTTGCTTGTTTTCGGTCCAAAGATGAGATTCTTGCCGATAGTCGGTTATACTTTCCCATTCTCGGGTGGATGGCTTGGTTTATAGCAGGACTAACTGGATTCTATATGTTCCGTATGTATTTCCCCACTCCCGAAGGAGATTTTCGTGCCAACCCATCCAACAAACATTCTATTTCTTCTTCTGTTTCTATATGGGAGGAAAATCAAATTAGAACATCTGGTAAGGGAATGGATTTTGAGTTGTCATTCGTACAAAATAAAAAGGGTTCGAAAAAATTAGAATTTTTTAATCCTCTAGAGAATATTGAAGAATCTGGTGAGGAAGATATGGAGAATCTTGTTTCGACTCATTATTCTCAGAAAGAATATCCTTTATATCCCAAGGAATCAAATAACATAATGTTATTCCCCTTACTCGTGCCAACAATACCCACTTTGTTCATTGGATTTATAGGAGTTCCCCTTTCTAAAGAAAAAATGGGTTTTGATTTATTATCCTATTGGCTGGATCCATTATTGAGTTATTCTCATAAAATGGATTCTGAAGAATTCTGGATAAATGCAACTACTTCGGTTGGTACAGCATTTTTGGGAATATTTATTGCTCTTATTCTTTACGGACCTCTCTTTCTCTCGCGGAACCTACAAGAAGAAACGGATCCTCAATCAGAAGGAATTTTAGGTTATTTTCCAAGTTCCTTATACAATTGGTCGTATTTCCGAGGTTATATAGATGGATATTATAATACGGTATTTGTTTGAGGTACACGAACATTAGCCGAAATAATTTATTTTCCTGATCAACGGATCCTCGATGGGATTGTCAATGGCGTCGGTATCTCAAGTTTTTTCGGAGGGGAAGTATTGAGATATGGAGAAGGAGGAAGAATATCTTATTATTCATTCGGATTAATACCAGGTATGTTCATATTCTTAATAATAATATAATGATGAAATATGACTATGATCTTCATATTTAAAATTAGAATATATTTTTTATCCATTGGTCAAGGTTAAAGAAAGATTTTTAAAAGATAAAAAGATAAGAAATCAAAATCAAGGATTGATTAAGTAGGTATAATTTCAAGAATTGGAGTAGCAATGGCGCACTGATATGGATTCCCCCGCTTTCTTAATCAATACCCATTACCTCATAATTTACTTTTTTTACTAATATATATATATATTAGAGTATCGGTCCGAAATCGGGATATATATCTAAGGTCCGAACATGTTATGTATGATAGTTTAATTATAATATTGAAGACTGTGTTATCGCATATAAATATACCGTTTGTTTTGTCATTTGTTAGTGAATAAAAAAATTGTGTTATTAATTCGTTGAAGAGATATATTTTTAGATCAGATATTCAAATCCTAGTGATTCATCAAAATCTCCGGATTCGGACCATCCGGGGAATATTCCAAGCATGGGGATGATACAGAATCATAAGATTATTATAGTATATTCATTATTATCTATATACATATCCGTATGAAAAATAGTACTTTAGTGCCTATCTTAAGATTGTCCAGTTTTATTTCCGAGATACCAATCTTGTCCCTTTGGAAAGACGAATACCTCCATTCATTCACTGCCCTCAATACTTCATATGAATTACGATGAGATATATACCAATAACAAGATATATGTTGTATATCTCGTTATTGATACGTAGAACAAAGCGAAAAGCATTCACTTCCGCGCACATATAATATACGGAACACGCTACTTATTGTTCCTTCCCTTCATACATAAATACAAATATTCAAGAATAATAAAATTGTTAATAAAATCTTTTATATAACATTATTACTGATTAATAAGTTTCTTCTGTTTAGATTCTCCAAACATTCCAAAAAAAATTTTATTACATTCTTAAATTATTTACCCTTTTTCACTAAGCTGGTCCAACCAAAATCTTCTAAACCATTATTACGTCGTAATGAACGAGTAACAAGTTCAAGAATATCTCTTGCATTGGTGAACCCATGAATTTGAGCAAAGGTAAATTCGACTGACCACTTGGTATTAATTTTTCTTGCTTCCAATGGATTAGCGTGAGCCATCCCAGTGATGGCTAAGTCAGGTTGTAACTCACGCATACGTTGTATCTGATTATAATTATCTGGTTTCTCTACGATTCGTGGCATGGGAACACACATGTTCCCACACGTATTCTGTAAAAATGCTAATTCAGCAGCTTGGTATCGTTTATCCATATATGGAATACCAATTTCATAAACAATCATTCCACACCTAATTAGGAATCGTGCTAGAGATACTTCTAGAAGATTGTCTCCCATAAAGAATACGGATTTTCCGCGTACCAAATCGAGATAATCTTCCAAGCTTTCCCACACTTGTTCCTCCCTTTCCCCTAATCCCAGAGGTTCAATGTCAAACACAGAACAAATTTTTTCAATCCAAGCACGTGTTCCATCGGGACCGATAGGAAAAGGTGCTCCAATCAATCTGCATTTCCGACGTCGCATTAAAGTTGTTGCTGTACGACTCAAAAATGGATTAACACCACAAACGTAAACCCCATCGCCTAATAATGGAAGATTATTATATTTCTGAGCAGGTAACCAACCTGATACTTGAATAGATTGGCGTTTCAATTCTAAACCAAGTTGAAAAGCAACGCTCGAAGGTAGGGATCCAAAGAGAACTAAAGAAGGATCTTTCTTAGGATTCATAATAGGTTCGAGAGTCTCTTCCTTATTCCCGGGAAAGAAAAAGGAATCTTGTAAAGCTTGCTTCTGTACAGTTTGGTTTCGTTCATCACCTAATAAATAGAAATCTCGTTCGGCACAACGATGTACCATAGCAGCTAGTACAGTATCTTCTCCCTGAGTGAAGGCATAGTCCAGTCCATTTGCTCTCGCTACTATAACTGGTATTCCGATTTCATTTTCCAGTTCTGGTGCCATGCCCTCCAAATCCATCTTTATTATTTCCGTGGTACAAGTACCGATCCATATAATAACACTAGGATTTCTATTTTTTATTATTTGAGAACAAAGTCTTTTTAACTCTTCATAATCATTTAATTGAGCTGAAATATCTCCTTCTTCCAATTCTGCCATGGCATAACGGGGTTCCGCGAAGATCATAACTCCGAGGGCATTTTGCAGGAAATAACCACATGTTTTTGTACCTACCACCAGAAAAAAACTATCTTCAATTTTTTGATATAACCAAGCTACACAGCTAATGGGACAAAAAGTATGATAGTTACCTGTTTCGCATTCAAAAGTGAGAGTTTCAGATGTTTTCACTGACATATATATATTTCTTTGATTAATGAACATAATAATTTAAGTCTTAAATTATTATCATAGAATCAAGCGAATTCTCTCGATCGTTTTTCTCTTCCCTATTCCCGATAGGATTTGAATAAAAATCGGAAAGTAAACTAAATAATTCTCGATCGGAAACTTCTTTCGGTACAATTCCTTCTGGTTTAGATAATATTTGGTCCGCTATATTTGAATAAAAATCACAAACATAGTTAAGAGAGGGCTGAGATTCAACCATTTCAAATAATGTTTTACCCCTCACTCTAGATACTCGGATATGTTCAATGAGAGGTAATACTTCTAATACGGGCATTGAACAAGCTTCTACATATTTATCAATAAGATCTCTTTCCGATGTACGATTTCCTACCAAGCCCGCCAGCCGAAGTGGGTGTGTACGCGCCTTTTCCCCAACAGAAGCAGCAATACGATTAGTTGCAAATAATGCGTCAAATCCATTATCTGTAATTATAATGCAAAAATCCGCATAATTTAATGGAGAAGCAAAACCTCCACAGACTACATCACCTAATACATCAAATGAAATAATATCATATTCATAAGAAGCGTTTAATTCCTTCAATAATTTAACAGTCTCTCCTACTGCATATCCTCCACACCCAGCTCCTGCGGGTGGTCCTCCCGCTTCCACGCAATCAACTCCCCCATAACCTTTATAAATTACGTCTTCGGGCCAAACATCTTCATAATGATAATCCTTGGATTGTAAAGTATCTATAATGGTAGGTATCAAAAATCCTGTAAGGGTAAAAGTACTATCATGTTTAGGATCACATCCAATTTGTGAAACTCGTTTACCACGTCTTGCTGAAGCAATTGGAATATTGCAACTTGTCGTTGATTTACCGATTCCACCTTTTCCATGAACTGCCACTTTCGTTTTGAAAATATCCTATTTTTTTTTTATTTATTTTTATCTTTTATTAATTGAATATTCTTCTTAAGCGACTATTCTTGTAGCTTTCTCATAATTCATAGTCAATATTATGATAATTAATTCTCGATATTGATTTCCCCACTTCCTTAATGCCTACTATCTCATGGAGAGACATAACCAACATTGTAGGGTGACCTAGCCTACACGGAGGTAAATGAAGCACTTTCTTTACAAAATCTTTTTGTTATTTATTTTTTTCTGGGTTCGATATGGAAATTTTTTAAAGCAAAGTTTCAATTTCCTTTTGAAAAATATTTCTATCCTTCAGAAGCATTTTCATTATATTATTCAATGACATTCTGTTAGATATAAATAAATTTGATAAATATTTGTGACTTTCAAAAAGAGTACTATGAATGAAAGTATATAATGAACTATTTATGTCAAGCCATTCTTCGTAATTATTTAATGATTCGAGACGAGTAAAAAACAAATTATTCTTTGACGAAGATTCAATCAACCAGGGTTCATACAAAACTTCGGAATTTTTTCCGTATACATATTCGAGTAGGACACCAAAATTCCGTTCGAATTTATTTTCCAATTTACTTTTTTTTCTATTTATTTTTTCATCTTTATCTTCATTTTCATCTTTTAAATTTTCTTCATTTTCATCTTCATTTTCATCTTCATCTTCATTTTCATCTTTTAAATTTTCTTCTTCTTCTTCCTCTTTAGAATAAACAGAAAAGTCTCTGAAATCTCTTACCACCTTTAAAACTTTAAATTTTTCTTCGTAAAGAATATAAAGCTGTTTTATCGTTTCTTTATCCACAAAAAATTCTCGAAGTGAAAACAAAACAGGGGGGTTTTTTTCAAATATTGATAAATCTGTGGGATCCCAGACGAATCGTTTCCTCATGAATAACAATGGTTCATAAGATAATTGATATTTTGTCGATGGAGGGATCTCAAACATTACAGATTGTTCTTTAAATAAAATCTCTTCCATTTGGGACTCTATTATCTCTAAGATTTTCAGTGATTCTTCATATGAGAACCTCTTATAACCATAACGAAAAGGATAATAAAAAATAGATTTGAAACAGAAAAGCTGTTTCGTTATATTCTTTCCATATCCATACAGCGCTTCTATTTCAGATTCAAATTGAAAGAAATTATCCGGTATTCCTATCCAATATAAGTTATCGCAAAAAAAATCGAGATGCTGTTTACTGAAAGTAAAAGCTGTATCGGTCGCCATTCCGTATCTTATAACCGCCCTCCTGTATGAAAAAGTATAAAATTTTTGCATTTGCATTATAACCATAGGAACTCTTGTTTCAGGATGAGAAGCAAATCTTACTTTATTATTGATTTCATTATTAATAGAATTATATTGATGTGTTTCCAACCATGGAAATTCTACCAAAAGATTCTCCAAAAAAGAACAGGCTATATCGAAAGAATTTTCATATTCATCCTCGAAAAATATCGAATTTTCTTCTTTATCTTCCGATATAAACCAAGAATCTCGAGCTGCTAATCCAGCTAAGCACCCCAGAATATAGGATAGTATAGTAAATTCTTTTATAGTGTTTTCAGTAATAGAAGATTCTAAATATTTAAACAAATCATCAAAATTGCCTTTCAAAAAAATGTCAGTAGATTTACCTTCACATAGAGGGCTCGTTTTAATACTTCTTATAACTATGTTCTCAATAGCCTTTCCTACCCTATAAAGATGTTTTTCGTAATTTCGACTAATATCTATATACTTTTCGCAATCGAAAAACCTATCAATAAAAGCTTTGTAAAAAACGTCATTGGGAATGATTTGTCCATAGAAAAAAGCTCTGATTTTATTATTGCAGAAAACCCATTCATTGCGGGAAATACCGAATAATAAAAATTCATTAGCAATTGATTCTAAATCTCGTAATGCATAATAAGAGAAGGTTCCATATCCAAACTCATTGAGAAAAGACCAATCAATATTCTCTAGATGAGAAGAACATTTGCTACGTAGGGGAATAGGAAATCCCTTCTGCCGTTCTGAGATACTAAGCATTCGAACATTTATTAATCTATCTAATCGATTTGGACATATTAGAGATGGATCCATTCTTTCGGGAAGATGGGTTGAACCAATAACAATCATACTACTATAAGTATTATTGGCAATCTCGGTGAAAGATATTAATAATAAATGTAATTGAAGTGATAATACTTCAACACTAGGTTTACTAGGTTCTAGTTGAGTTTTAACTATGATATCATTCACTTCATGAATATTTTTGATCCATATTATGGAGGGGGGCATTTTTTTCACTGCTTCCAAGATAGAAATTAATCGGCACAGAATTCTCATAAAAAGTGTTATCTCATTCTCTATAATGTAATTATCACATCTATATGAATAATCCTCTTTATACAAATACCTCATAGATATTTTTATTAAAGAAACACAAGAGTCTACTGCTAGATCCTCTATTAAATATGATGATCTTTCTATTTCCGTTTCCGTGGTACTTATTAGTAAAATACTTTTGGAAAGGGATAATCCTAATTCGAATGGAGCAGAAATCATTCTAGATTTAAGATTCAATGAAGTCATTCTTTGCTGAAACGCGAGGAAAACCCAAGATTCCGCCGAATCAAATTGATTAAGCGGGTAATTCATTAGATCCTTCTTATAGCTTTCAGCCAAATATACTAAGTAATAAAACCCTTCTTTATTAGTAATCCGATAACCAAAATAATTATTCAATGAATTACGATAAGTAGTATTTGATCCATACTGAAAAACATTTTTTTCTGTTATTAGGGACTGAATCAATGATTCTTTCTCTATCGAAAAAGGGTCTGGGCTTTCATTATTATTTAACCATACTTTAATTTTTTCATTTGTGGATAGATATCTATTAATCTCCTTCCAAAAATAATCGAGATTTATCAGAAAACAGCGGAAACTCCTTATCCTTATCCTTATAAAATTATATATATATATAAATTTGTTTCTTCTATTAAACAAATAATGAAATATCCGATGAGGGAATATCAAATGATGGAATAATATAAAATAATAGAATATCCAATAAAAGAATGTCGAATAATATAATACCCAAGGATGAAGGTATTTCGAATGATGATATATCGTATCAAAATGGGGATACATAAACGTATCCAAATGATATTTTTGTAAAGAATTTGTTAAGTATTCAAATATTCCGAAGCGTCTCCATAGGTCAATATGGTCCGAGTTTTCAGAGAGTAAGAGAACAAGGATAAACAAACCTATTATTAAATATTCATCATTCCAATAATTTATTAATGACTTTCTGAATTTAAAATTAAATAATGGTTTGTTTGGTTGATCACCAATTCCTATTTCAATTCTTATTTTTCCTACATCCTCAGTGTGCAAAATATGATGATTACTGTTTAGTAATATCCTTGAAAATGTTTCTGAGAAGAATATATTATAAAAGTACTCCCACCATTCACGAGTAAAAAACCACGGCAAATATGGTTCGAGCAATTTATATTTTTTATAAACATCATCTTTTTGAGATATCACATACATTTTTGTTTCTCTAACTAGTTCCTTTAGATGTGGTGAAAAAAATGATATAGAAATAATTTCATTTTCTCCAGAGGAATTGAAGAAATTAAAATTGGTTCTTTCCCTATCCATAACCTCGTTTTCAATCCCGTTTATCAAATCTTCTATTAAACTATCTCTTCCAAACAATCCTTTGATCCGATAAAGCATCCCTCCGAAAATTTCAGAGAGCACATTATTTTCGTAAGATTTACTTTGAATAAGACTCATTTTCGGGTTTAAAGTCCTTTTACCCAAGAAAATATCAAATTCCTTTGTAGCGATAATTTGCTGGTAATTGTAAGTAATCTCGAAATTTACTATTTGTTTTTCCGTTAAAGGTGCTATAATAGGAAAGTTTATAATAAAGTCAATATTTCTTTTTCCACGAATAAATGAATTAGTTTCAGTTAATGAATTTAATTTATATAAGTTATAAACAAATGCAAATATTTGATCACAATTTATTTTTGGATACTCAGGGGAAGAAATCTCGGATATCTGTGACCGAATAATTGAAAAAATTTCCTTTTCCGAGAGAAAAGATATTATTTCAACGATAGACGAAGGAGATATATATATAGGCAAAATATTTAATAATTGTTCATATGTAAGATCATAGTTTCGAATAGGATTTTTGTTCGTATTGCGGAGGAAAAAGAAAGACCATCTTTTATTGGGATCTAACTGGAAATGATTCAAATAATCCGAAAACTCTAATGTATTTGCCCCACAAAAATAAGTTCTCAGGGAACTCTCATTAAATAGTTTTGCGGGATTCAAATTGTCTTGATTCTTAAATATGGAAAAAGTAGTGTTATCAAGTGGTTCTATGCAATCAATATCATAGTTGAGTTCGTTGTGGAATACATCGATGATAATTTGATCTACTGATATCCCATTCGAAGACGAGGGTGCTATTGATTTTTCATCGATCAAAAATTCAAATTCTAATTCACAATTATCTAAAACATTTATTTTTGAATAAATACTTCTAGTATCAATGAAATTTGACAAAGAACTCAAATTATAAAAAAAATCTTTGAACTTATAAATCAGAAACTCAAACACCTTTATAAAGTTTTTACGAATTAAAAAAAACTTAAAATAATTATTAAGTTTCACATATCGACCACTTGAATTTTCATTAACGAAAGATCTCATTTCATTGTATACTATTCCAAAAAAGTTATTTTTAGAAGAAACAAAATTCTTTAGGAATTCTGTCAAATTCCCAGTTTTATCGGACCATTCACATACATCCGCATTCCAATTAACATATTTATTGCCTTTATAAACTTTAAAATAATTAAAACATTTTTTTCCAGTTCCTTTCCAATTAAATAAATGCCGGTTAATTGTATTCCTTGCGACATTACCCAAACCTTCATTTTCTATCCAAAGCACATAAATTTGATTCTTTAAAATAAAGTATGATTTTTTTATTAAATATGATCTATTTAATAATTCTTTAAAATGTATATTAATTTCATTTTTAATTAATTTATTAGTTTCGCGATCTGCTATATTAGATCTTTCTAAACTTTCCCTAAAAGGAGTTTTTATCAATTTTTCCCGAATGATACAAGGTAGATGTTCATTATTCTCAACAGTAATACCTTTATTTGGTGAAATACATGAGAAAAAAAACGAATTTGTATCGTTTAACTTATTCTTGTCGTTGGATGATAATGATAATAATATATATATTTCATTATAAAATTCTTCCATTATATTATTTAAATGAAAAATAAGCTCCTTATAACTATGATCACGAAACTCATTAGATTCGGGTTCGGTAATTAATAAAGCGAAACGATCTATTATTGTTACCAATGATTCGGATCGGAAAAAATTGTAGAATATATTTATATTTTGTTCATTGTCTTCGCGCGAGGACCGGAATGGATAAAGAATATTCCAACATGTACTACGATTTACAGATATAATCAAATCCAATATGTTTATATCACATTTATTCCTTCGAGTAATTTTAGATCCAGCATTCAGAAGAATGAGATGATTCAAACAAATATTTTAGGATTTTCTTATATTCCACGCATCAACTATTCTATTATTGTCATCTGATCGCATAGAATATCCAAAAAATTCAGATGATTTGATATTTGTGATAGACCTTTTAGTGCTATAAAAATCTATATATAGTTTTTCTATCAGTAGTATGTCCAAAAAAGCATAACGAATTGATTTTGGAAAATTATCAATTAAAATTTCTCTTTCCCCCGGAAATAAATTATTTATTACATATTCTATGTCTTTCGTAAAAGATTCTTGAGAGATTGACAAATAAAATTTTGAAAACGAATTTGATTCTATTTTATCTTGCTCCGTCCCGGTAAGAACAGAAGGAAAATACCGCCGAATAGCCAAATTGTTTATTAGTTGCTCATTGATACGTTCGTGGTTAATATATTCTTCCTGAAAAAGCCATTCAGAAAGATTTTTTTCACAATCCAAATACTTATTCTCAGTCGAATTTAAAGTGAAATATATCTGAAAATCAGCATATATTTTTTTTATCCCTTTCCCCGAACCGAAAATATTAAAATCTTTCTCTTTATTAATAGCTGCTTTATCCTCTTCGGAGATTATTCTATTATCTCTCTTATTATCTTTCTTACAAGCATATTTTTTAAAAGTAAAAGTATTCGATTCGCCTTGCATTCCCCGTTCACATTTACTGTGGTTCATACGAGTAACAGAAACTCTTTTTGACAAATGTAAATAGTTTGTTTCTACCACACTTTTCTTACTCGAACGATATGGAAAGATTAGTGATACGAAAAGTAACACTAAATTGAATATATGGATTCGATGTGAAGAATTGGAACAAATGATAAATAGAAAGTCGAAGAGCTTGTGTTCTCGATTGGAAAAGATTTCAGTTAACAATCCCAAATTCCATTTTGTCCATAAATTCAATAAATATCTATTCAATAAAAATTGATGATCTTTATCCCAACAAGCTTTCTCCCAATGAGGGTTCTGTTGAGGTTTCTGCATCCTCTCCAATAATAAATAGAATCCTTTCGGTATCAATTGTTTTTGCTTATATTTAGGTTTCTTTCCGTTCATACTTCGGTCTCTATTTTTCTCCAAAAAATGAAATGAAATGCCTATGCCTATGATGCGTAATCCTTTATATAATACATAATAATGATGACATGACACAAAGAAAAATTTACATCAAATCAAAATCAATTGAGACAGATTATTAATTATTAATAAGAATATTAATGGAATAGAAAGAATCTTTCATTAGTTTTTATTTCGAAACAGAATCATTCACTCCATCATCTTTTTTCACATACCTTTTAGTCAGTCAGAAAGGGTAGGCAAACGACGGGGGGGCGAAAGGGATTGCTATCGTTACCCCTTCTCCGTATAATAGAGGTTAGGGTGTACGCGAAGTTCCGGAGAAAGCTCCGTCCAACGCAACGGTTCATGCACTGGTCATAGGTCGGTCCGAAGAAAAAGAGTCTTCGAGTGTACATAGGATTGAATTCTCCGCATTGTTCCTGGGTAGCTCAGCGGTAGAGCGGTCGGCTGTTAACCGATTGGTCGTAGGTTCAAATCCTACCCAAGGAGATCCTTATTTTTATAATCTAAGGGCTTACTTTGACACTTCGTCAGGAATGAGTGAAACGTTGCTCGTCATTGCTTATATCAATGCGAAATAGCCGGGGACGAGGATAAAGATGTACCCACCCACTACTTCCCGGTAGTCCTGGAATAGAATGGAAGCAACGCACTCTCCGGAGTGCCGAGAAGCTAGGATAAGCAAATCCATCATTCTTTGTTCTGATGGCATTTCCAGAATATAATTGGGGCTTCTATTCGCTCGACCTGTTACTAGCTGGTCCGGTAAAACTGCCGTGCCGATCCTTCTCTCGAAAATCATTGATGGGTCGGTCTCTGTATGAATGCCGTCAGTATCCTGACGTAGATCCGGGACAATAATATCTTGTTCTATAGCTCCAATTAGCTACTCTCGACTAG